TACCCAAAACAAACGCGCTACCAAGCTGCGCTACATCCCTCCAATTGGTCTACAGTGTCATTGTATAGAATTCCTGTTTTGTTTTCCACATCGTTAGTTCCTCCATTGATATATACAATTTATATGGGCATTTCGTCTTTTTGGTCCCATTTAACATATAATAATAGTAAAAGAAAAGTCTTATATACGTATGAAATACGGAACGTAACCTGTCGTAAAAATAAATGAGTATTTTTCGGGAATGCTCGGGAAGAGAGGAACGTTTTTTTATGTTTTAAGAAAAAATTTTATTTACTTGATAGTTGTACATTTCAATTTGAATTAGGGATTCCGTGTACAAGGTTCTTAACTGCATATGCATCTGATCATTTATGTATTACCATTTTAGATTACAATAAAAGAAGGAAGGAGATTTTTCAATGCGAGATCTAAAAACATATCTTTCCGTGGCACCGGTATTAAGTACTCTATGGTTCGGGTCTTTAGCAGGTCTATTGATAGAGATTAATCGTTTTTTCCCAGATGCATTGACATTCCCCTTTTTTTGATTCTAGTTATTGATACGGTACCAAATAACGGAGATTCGAGATACAATTAAATATTTGTGACTAATCCTTTGCCCCCTTTTCTCTTTTTTCCCTTTTAGAATAAGAGGGAGGAAAGAGAAAAAAAGAAAAGGTGTATTCAACAGCTTCGAGACTTGGGTTCAAGTTTGAATTAAATAAATTATTCAATTCAAAAATTAACTAGGGATGGAGGTAGAATAAACAGGGTGGGGCCTAGATCTAGGACAAGACTCTTATACAAGGTACTTAAATGTAAATGAAATACTGTGATTTGAATTTTAAATAAAGTTTAGAAATTTTTTTAGTATATTGATTTTGCAGCGAAAGTTTTCATAATTGGATTTCAAGTTAATAACTTCTATTTATCCTTCCTTCCTTCTTCTTCGTTTCGGATCGAAAATAGAAGAGTTGAGTAAATCAAAAATCCAAAGGGGGTTCATGGCCAAGGGAAAAGATGTCCGAATAACGGTTATTTTGGAATGTACCGGTTGTGTTCGAAACGGTGTTAATAAGGTATCAACGGGTATTTCCAGATATATTACTGAAAAGAATCGTCACAACACGCCTAATCGATTGGAATTGAGAAAATTCTGTCCATTTTGTTACAAACATATGATTCATGGGGAGATAAAGAAATAGATCGAATCGAGCACTTGTATGTAACCCTTACAAGGAAGGGTAAAAATGACATTTATATATAGAACATAGTTAAATATTATATATATTATATATATAACATAATTAAATATAAACAAACCAAATCCTATTTCTTCTAATTCATTTTAGATCCGACCAAAATAGGATTTTCGGGATAAGGAATAAACTAAACAAACCATGGATAAATCCAAGCGGCCTTTTCTTAAATCCAAGCGATCTTTTCGTAGGCGTTTGCCCCCGATTCAATCGGGGGATCGAATTGATTATAGAAACATGAGTTTAATTAGTCGATTTATTAGCGAACAAGGAAAAATATTATCTAGACGGGTGAATAGATTGACCTTGAAACAACAACGATTAATTACTATTGCTATAAAACAAGCTCGTATTTTATCTTTGTTACCCTTTCTTAATAATGAGAAACAGTTTGAAAGAACCGAGTCGACCACCAGAACTGCGGGTCTTCGAGCCAGAAATAAATAGGCTTACTCTTTCTTCACTTGACTAAAAAAAAGTAAAATCCGAACTCAAACGCAGATTGATGTTTTGTTCGAAAAATATGAAAAAAAAAATCGGGCAAGAATAAAGATTTTTTTGAGTGTGTTCATTCAGTTTTACTATTTTTTTATCATATTTATTTTGACTTTACCCTCCCGGAGTTCATTCTCCGGGGAACTCCGTTTAAATTATTCCGGTGGATTCTTTCCAATCTACTTCTTTTATGATCTCAGTGGAAATCATATAAAGACAATTTTTATTTGATATAGCTATTTGTGCAAGTATTTTACGATTAAGAAGCACCTGTTTCTTATATAGGTCGTGTATTAATCTACTATAACTATAGGATACCCCTATTTCACGAATTACTGCGTTTATTCGAGTGATCCACAAACGGCGAAAATTTATCTTTTGCTTATCCCTATCCCGATGCGACGAAACCAAAGCTCTTATTTTCTGTTGAGTAATTGTTCGAGTAAGTCTTGAATGAGCCCCTCGAAAGCTTGATGCAAATAAACGAATTTTTGTTCTACGTCTCCGAGCTATATTTCCCCGTCTAATTCTGGTCATTGAATAAATGAAACTTTGACGAATAACTAATAGATTTCCTTTCTTTCAGTTATTCTTTTTCCCTTTCCTAGTCTATTAATAACAAAGCTTTTTTCCAATGTATAAACTAAAAATTCCAATGACTTTGGCTACTATAACCTTCCCGACCGCTATTTTTCTTTTTTCTAGACATTTCACTTCGAAATAAGAAATTTCATTTTACTAGGTATCAAAATATAATAAATAAAAAATATAAATGGATAAAGAAATAGTGGCTTCCTTCGTTTATATGGTTACTTCTTAAACGGTGAGGTTTTCTCTATACACCGGAGCCTTTACTTCATTTAATCAATGTTATTGGTAACTTGTATAGTTCACATTCTTTGGCTCTACCCATGAATTATCCAGTAATAGGTCTTTCACGATTAGATCTACTTACACAGTAACGGTATTTAATTATGAAAGTTGGCTGGGTAGCTAACCCTGTTAGTCCGTTCTTGCAAGAGGGGCCTAAGTTTTATGTTTTTATTTTTAAGTAGGATTTTCTCCGCTTAATGGATAACCATTTGCTACCAATGGAGAATTGCTTCTCATCTTAAATTGAGGTGATTGGATTTGGACCAATGTAAACCATAAATTTCATACACAATAGAATGGATAGATTCTTTTTTTTATACTGTTTTTATACTGAATTGAACGGACTTCTTTTTCTATTCTATCCTATTCCCCGGTACTGATCATTGATACTAAAAAAGGTTTTCTTTCTTTTTTATCCCAGCTCATGATCTGAACGAGTCGCACATACACCCTAGTACATGTTCCTCGACGCTGAGGGCATCCCCGAAGCGCGGGGGATTTTGTTACATTTCTGATTGGCTGTCTTGTATTTCTAATAAGTTGTTTAATAGTTGGCATGTTGAATCATATCATATAAATAATGGGCTGGTTTAGATCGATCCTAACCTGATGATTTTTAATTACTTCTATTTAATTTTATAGTAAATTCAGCAAAAATATAAAATAGGAAATCGAGAATTTGCGCGAAAAAAATCCGGGCTTTTCACTCAACCACCGCGACAACATCAACAATTCCATAAGCTTGAGCTTCTGTTGCTGACATAAAAACATCTCTTTCCATGTCTTCCGAGACAACCCATAAGGGTTTGTCCGTTCTTTGTACATAAACCCTTGTGAGGGTTTCACGCAGTTTTAGCAACTCTTCCGCTTCCAGGATAAATTCTCCCGTTTGTGCCTCATAAAAAGAACTAGCAGGTTGATGAATCATTACCCTGATGGTATAACAAAAGAGGGGTTCCTCTATTTTGCATGATGAATAGAAAAGAAAGATAAAGAATAAAAATAAAAAAAGACAGAATTGAACAACCACAACCGTACGGGCATCTTTTATGCATTGCATACGGCTCTATAATAAAATTGACCTTTACCTTCCATCAAAGAAAAAAATAGGATCTATCAGACCCAGATCGGTAAATGATCAAATTACCACCCTTCCTTTCGTAGGAGTTCAAAAATACTATGATGGTTCCGTTGCTTTATATATATTTATTATTTATTATTAAGATTATTTGGTTTGTCTGTGTTTCAGCAATCCCAAAGTTGCTTTTTGTAAAATTAAGGAAAAAAATAATCTTTTTTTTATTTTCGAACTCTTTCAGAATACAACTAAGCCCCCGGTGTGAAAATAAAAAAGTTTGTGACGCTGAACTGGAATCTCCAATATAAAAAACAGGAAATACCTTTTATCTCATACTACTCTCTCGATACATAATCAAATGTTTTGAAAAAACAATAAAAATTTTTTTATTTTGATATCGAATTCAAAGTGCCATGCTATTATTACTTAATATTCATATGGCGAAGGCATAGTCTTATTTTTTTCTCTCAAATAAAAACCTCATTGGCGCCGAGCGTGAGGGAATGCTAGACGTTTGGTAATTTCTCCTCCGGCCAAGATAAAAGATCCCATTGAAGCGGCTAATCCCATGCATATTGTCTGTACATCTGGTCGCACAAATTGCATTGTATCATAAATAGCCACTCCAGGGATAACCCATCCGCCGGGAGAGTTTATAAACAAATAGAGATCTTTGGTATCATTCTCTATACTGAGATATACCATAAGACCAATAAGTTGGTTCGAGATCTCGCTATCAACCTCTTGTCCTAAAAAAAGTAATCTTTCTCGATAAAGTCGGTTGATTAGGGTAAAATTATATCCCTTACGAACCGTACAGGCGCCTTTTGGTGCATACGGTTCAACAAAAAATTGCAAAAAAAAAGAATCAATGTGCAGATTCCAATCCTCTTTCTTTTTTTATATTCGTAGAAGGCTCTTTCTGACTTCTAACGAAAGGACTTTTCTTCGATTTTTAAAAAAAGACAGGTTTTTGCTCCTTTTCGTATAATATTATTGTATTCTTGTAATAGAAAAATAATAGAAAAGAAAAAAAAAAGAAGTCACTAAACTTATCGAATTAACTTCTTATTGATATATTGTTTCATCGAGATCTAATCCAAATCACAATGTCGTTTTCTTGTTCCTGAATGGGCCCTGTTAATCTTTTTAGGTTTATGCTCTACTCCGGGTAAGGATACGCCCGATTTTTATTTGTACATATAGGACAAATGATTCCATTACCACTTCTTTTTGTTATGACTTCCCCCCTTTTTCAATTTTTATGCCTTCCGCCAAAAATTGTATGTATTCAT